TCCCAAGCAATAGTCAAGAAGAAAAACTCAGGACTAGGAAAGAAAGGCAGAGACAGGGAAAGCTAGGGTGATAGCCCTATAGATGAGTAATAGGATAGGGAGCACTCCGCTACACTCATTAGGACAACAACCTCCTAACTACTATGAGTTAAGCAACTAATGGACAGACCAGACCGCATAAGACTACTGGAATAGAAAAAGAGAAGGGATTCACGGGCAGTGAAGGCAACCAAGGGAGAGGAATCATTCCATTCAATTCCGAAGCCTAGCGTCTCCTGTAAGACTCTATCACCTTAATTCTTTTGTTGAGGTTCTGGCACTTCTTCCTCCGGCCCTCTATTTACATAGCGAAGAAAGGCAAAGGCTCTTGCTCGAATGCGTGACTTATGTCTCTTTTTCCATTTATAAAAAGTAAGAGGAATCTACGCTCCTCGGCCTATAGTAAGTGAATGAGAGGGTATGGGGTTCCGGGTCTTTTTCCAGTCAAAATTTACTAATAGGCAATCCCCTTTTTCCGTGATAATGTGAAAGGACTCAATTCCTTCTTTCTTCCCCAGCGAAATGTAGCAGGAACAGCCTTCCCGCAGTCGCATTAAGGAGATTTTTTCTTGAAACTCTTTACTCCTTCACCCGTAGCAAGTACTCATTTCTATTTAGTTGTTTTCTTACTCTATCCGGCTATTGAACCTGGTTTCCCTCTGCATATGGTAATAGAGAGTTAGACAGCTTAGAGAGCTCCTCAAAGGGCTAGTTCTCACTCTGTTTTGGGGACCCCCAAGACTGTCTTTCCCTGTGTTTCCTAGTCTATATAGGTCCAATCTCATCTGCTAGCGCTTCTTCGTTGCTTGGTCGGGACACATTCATCGATTTCTTTTAATTCTTCCTGGGCTTGCAAGTGACTTACTTCTTTTGGCCGTTCTTGCTGTCTTAAGTCGTCCTCTTTTCTTTATAAGCTGTTAATTGATTTCGTGCCTGCCCTAAGGCTAAGGGGAGAACTGCATGTCCTACTAGTCGGATAGAAGCCTACCCACCTACCAGCCTACCTTGTTCATATCGAGCCGGACAGGAGAGACACTCTTTAAAGTTAATAGAAGCAATTCCTTTTATAAGCTTGAAAATAGGCGCTGTAAATCAATTCAAATAGATAGGGGAGTTCCGAACCAGCAGCAAGCCCTTTCTCGCCCTTTCTAATGTCCTAGGCGAAGGCAGTGCAGGTGAAAGCCCAATAGATCCCATTTTTTTTATCGCTCCACATAGCTCACGACCCGGCACGAAGAAATCTCTTAGATGGGCGGATGCGAATCTGGATCTATCAACGGAGCAATTCCATTCCAGTCGTAGTCTCAATCCCATATTCAATGAAAGTCTCCGCCGTGTCTGACCCCCTCAATCTTTCTATCCGGAGTGAGTCAGGCGGCTAAGCCTTTCATCCTGATAAAAGAAAGAGTTTTCCCACCCTCCAAGTATCCATAAATGGAATCGGTTTGAGTGAATTACTTACCGCAGTCAAAGCCAATAGGGGAAGTCAGGTCAAGAGAGAGTCTCTTTCCGATTAGTGCATCTCGCACTTCCAATTCATTCCGAGTTAGAAAAAGTCAGTTCCTTCCCTCCCTTTTACTTTTTCTAGGGTAAAGTCCTCTTAAATGGATTACTAGTTCCTTCCTTCCCAATCAATGCTAACTCTATCTTCCTCTCTTGTAATTTAGGAGATTTCCCCAGCCCATAAAGAACTGTAGTTACATACAGCTCTCAAAAGAGAAAAAGAGAAAGAGCTATGAGTTCAAGTAAGAAAGTGAAAGTTCAGTCCTCCCAGTTTCCCTATCCCACTGCCAAAAAGAAGACAGCAACAATCTAGCTCCTCGTACTACTTCTCTCAGTAAATACCATTCTCTTAGTTAGGTAGTAAGTAGATAGACGGATTAGTACTTTTACCCAGGGGTAGCCTTCCTTGTCGCCAAAGAAGAATGAGAATTGATAAAGTTTTCTTGGGGTTTTTCGCTTCAATAGCAGAAGCAAAGAAGTCAAATCAATGCAGCTTTCGTGCCCAGCCTAAAGATCCTATCCTCTTGCAGCTGGAGCTCTTGATGGCACGTTCAAGCGAGTTTATGAATGAATGAAATCAGTTGAAGGAGCGGCCAAGGACGAAAGCTTTGATTGCGTTCTGCTATGGTTGGCTTTTTTCCTTGCCTAAAACAACTATCTTCTCTTCGCGAACGGTTAAGAATCCTCTTTGTATGCGCGTTATCTCTTGTTTATTCTTCTAGTTTTTGCTTCTTATGCTTATGACTGGGTGATACTCCGTTTCTTCTTAGGTTGTCTGTAAGTGTAGTTCGTGGTTCACGGGTGAGGTTACCTGGATAGGTGGGTAGTTCCTATCGGTGGAGCTAAGACACCTTCGAGAGATATAGCTGTAGCTCTTGATGGCACGGGCAAGACAGTTCATGAATGAATGGCGAGTTTTCTATTTACTATAATATCTTTCCTGCGAAGGAAGCTTCTT